GTTATTGGAACAGATAGCAACAACCATTTCATCCGACATGCGTAGTTTTGATTTTCCAATGGATTCACATCTTTCATTAATGGAAATTTTTGGATGTAGTGAGTAATAGCTCTGGTTATTCGCTGTTCAAAAATTCTTGTTTAGGCAGTTCATACCATCCATACATAGTGTTTTGATCTAAGATTTCAATTCTTCCGTCTTTCAGCAGTAGCATATTGTTCCGTGGAGCTAAGGTCCAAAATAGGGAAGAAACGGGTGTTTCCACGACTCTACCACTCAGTCAACTCTCTTCCACTTAATCCCTATTTCATGGCCACATATTTTTCCGGCTAAGTAATGGGAAACCCTTCTACTGTTCCATGAATCCGATTTTCATTTCATCCGGGAAAAGCCATTTTTTTCTAAAGAATGTCTTTGTGATTTGATCCAATAGCCTTCTGTTAGATAGGAACAGATTTGATAAATACTGATAACTCTCAGATGGAGTATTAGAACGGAAAAATCCATTAGATTTAGATAATGAACTCTTGGTTATAAGCCATCTCTGGCGATCAAGCACGAGTTCGTAGTGCTTGTCTTGCTTCTTCTTGGTCCACCAGCGTTGACGTGCGCGTTTAGGGGCATCCCTCTTTGTTTTGGGATTAAGAAGACGAAGAAGCTCCTTTGAAATCTCTGTAGCTTCCTCTGGATATGACAACACTTCGACAAAGGGCGTATCTTTGTATAGGAAAGAGAGTGGATCTCCAGGGACCCACATGAATTGGCTTATTCGAAAACATCCTTCTTCTTCGGAAAATCCATCTCGTGCCTGGGGCTGCTGGGTTTCACTCCGGAAGAACTCCGAATCATTCTCTTGAAGCTCATCCTCTTCCTCTTCCTCTTCCTCTTCCTCGTGAAGCTCATCCTCTTCCTCTTCCTCTTCCTCTTCCTCTTCCTCTTCCTCTTCCTCTTCCTCGTGAAGCTCATCCTCTTCCTCTTTTAGCTCTTCGTCTTCCTCTTCAAGCAGCTCATCCTCTTGTTGAGCTTCAAGCCGCTCATCCTCTTCGTCATCCGCTTCTCCCTCTTCTTCCTCTCCCCACACTGCAACCTCAGTCTCTAGAGCCTCTTCTGGAAGCGGATCCTCTTCCTCTGGAATCTCTTCCGCTGGAATCTCAGCCTCACAATCCAATATAAAGTCCCAAGGGTGCCATATTCTAGGAGACCAAACTAGTTCACTGAATAAATCCTCCAACATCTTTTGCGGGGCGAAGACGTCCTCGTCGTCGTCGTCGTCTTCTTCCAACTCCGATTCGTATTTTTGATGTTGATAGATAAGTCTCTGAATATCTAAGGGATTCCTTGGTTTGGGCCGAAGAAGCAATGTCACTCGATCATTATCAAACTGACTGGAATCTTTTTCTGTCCCTTCTCCTTCCTCATCTTCTGTCCCTTCTCCTTCCTCATCTTCTGTCCCTTCTACTTCCTCTTCTGTCCCTTCTACTTCCTCTTCTGTCCCTTCTACTTCCTCTTCTGTCCCTTCTACTTCCTCTTCTGTCCCTTCTCCTTCCTCATCTTCTGTCCCTTCTACTTCCTCTTCTGTCCCTTCTACTTCCTCTTCTGTCCCTTCTCCTTCCTCATCTTCTGTCCCTTCTACTTCCTCTTCTGTCCCTTCTACTTCCTCTTCTGTCCCTTCTCCTTCCTCATCTTCTGTCCCTTCTACTTCCTCTTCTGTCCCTTCTACTTCCTCATCTTCTGTCCCTTCTACTTCCTCTTCTGTCCCTTCTACTTCCTCTTCTGTCCCTTCTACTTCCTCTTCTGTCCCTTCTACTTCCTCATCTTCTGTCCCTTCTACTTCCTCTTCTGTCCCTTCTACTTCCTCTTCTGTCCCTTCTACTTCCTCTTCTGTCGGCGAGGATCCCACCAGAGCGCCTTCTAACTCTAATAGGCCATGAACTATATCAGATAGGCCATGAACTAGATCAGAATCGTTCTCAACGAGTCCATAAGAAGTGATCAAATTTTGTTCATCGGGTCCGGGGGGAGACAAAAGGTCTTGAGCGATCGATCCGGCAGAACAAGTCAAAAGATAAAGAAGTATCGTTAATTTCTTCATGCTCGTTCCAAGTTCGAAGTACCATTTGTACAAAGAAGAATCCCCTGCTTCACATAAGTTCTTCTTGATATAGATAGATATAGGATCTATGGGGCAATTCCTTAGAAGTACAGTGTGTGCAAAAGCCCTTCCTACCTGATAGAAAAGGGTCCCATGCTCCTTAGCCGGGCTTAGGTTTCTGTCGGCTTCCAAATCCCAAGTTTTTCTATGAAGAGCATATCTAATTGTAGTAGTGTCTATAATTGATTTCTTCTGTGTAATACTAATCGATAGGGCCTCGTTGGTAAGTGCTACAAGATCTGGTACACTGGGACCCAAGATTGTGGACTCGAATTCATTAGTATGAGTATGGAACATTTTATTTTCCAAGTGAAATCCCCTAGTATATGAAAGGGTGAAAAGGCACTGTTGTTGTTGTGGAACAAGAAGCCTTCGTGTCTTAATGCATGTACTTAATCCATCCGGACCTATTAGAGAGGGATCCACTTTTTGGGGAATATGAGTCGAAGCAATAACAAGAATCTCATTTTTAGTGGAACGTCTTCCACAATCCCTGGAGAGATGGTTCACTAATAGACCGAGGGATAAGTAATCCGACTCTTTCGCATCCAGATCATGAATGTTTGGAATCCATAGTATGCAAGGAGACATTGCTTTTGCTAATTCGAATTGAAGGGTGATATAAAATTCGTCTATTTCATCGTCCAGCAACTGATACACAAGTGGCACATTCGTCTTAGTTAGCCACTCCGTCATCTCGCTATCAACAAAATCTTCCATATCACCAGGCTCATAATCGTCACTGGCACCAGGCTCATCATAATCGTCACTGTCACGATCCTCATAATCGTCACTGTCATTGTCCAAAAAATCAAAAAAACTGGCCCCGTAATCGTTCGCCTCCTCCGCATCGTCACCATACTCATCATAAACGCCACTCTCGTGAATATCAAAACCTTGAGGCGTCCAGTTCTTCAGGAACTTGTTCAGAACTACTGTAATGAGAGGAACATAGGAGTTTGTCGCTAGGGATTTGACCAAATAGGATCGTCCACTTCCTATAGAACCTATCACTAAAGTAGCCCTAGAGGGGTGTAGGGGTAAGCGGAGCGAAAAGGTTTTTCCATGAGATGGGAAATGAGAACGATTATCCCCGCACGGTGAATAAGTGATTGTCTGATAATGAGCAAGGAATATCCGTCTTTCTGCTAAACAGGATGTATTGCACTCATAATTCATTAGACCCTTTTTATGAATGTCAACTAAGTGTCGTAAGTAAAATGCTCCCGGTTCTTCACTCATTTGAGAGGCAGAGTCATTGTTTGATAAATGATCACTATGAGTCAAACTCAATAGAATTTGATCAATCCTTGTTTCTCTCGTGAAGTTGCAAAACGGAACCAAGAATTCTCTTTCTTTATCCTCAATCGCATCACAGTTCGAGATCCAGGATTCTATTTTATCGTCAATCAAACAACAAGGACCGTTCACATTTTCTATTATTTGATCATAACGATAACGTTGACCAGAACAGAGAGAAGAGAAATCCCCTAGCTCTGTTATCAATGAATAGAGCTCTTTACTTGTATGACTTAGATGTCTCGTATTTTTCAAAAAAGCGATTCGATCGATGGGATTTGGTGTGATATTGAGGAGCTCGAAGAGATGGATAAGAAAAGATTTGCGTCCACCACCCCATCGTAGATAATTTACTAATTTTTCCCGAGCAGCTAGAAAGAGCTTCTTGAAAGAACGAGGTGCGGGGTACATATCCAGAAGTTCTCGCAACTCCACGATGTATGATGGAATCATCAAAGATTGGGCCCTTGCGAAATCTCTCTGTAACTCACTAAAGGCTTGGGAAAAAAAGAGAAGGTGTGAAAAAACGAGATGTCCAGCAACAAGAAGAAGGAAAAGGATTGAATAGAGGAACTCCCCAAGATTTGGCCATCTCAGATCTGTCATCGATGGTGACTCATTATTTCGATGAATACTTTCTTCAGACAGAAGAAGCTTATGGAAACACTTATTCGAAATCGCACTTATCCAATTCCATTGTAAAAGACACAATTTTTTCTGAAGAATTCGCCATGATATTCCGCATGGATCAGATATAGCATAACAAATGGATACAAATTTTGGACTGCTCCTTAGTAGCGGCATTACGTATGATCCCAAAGTATCTAAAAACATCAACTTTAGCAAATTGTACCCTGTCGAGGTAAGGCTAAATGGCATAACATATGTTTTGAATAGATTCCAGTTTGAGAGAATTAAAGAAACCCTCTCTCCTTGCAAGGCTCTATCCCTCTGCACTTTCTCAACCCATTGCTTTAGATAAAGACTCTGTTTTTTCTCTTTCCTCTTTTCGGGTTTTTTCTCTTTCCTCTTTTCGGGTTTTTTCTCTTTCCTCTTTTCGGGTTTTTTCTCTTTCCTCTTTTCGGGTTTTTTCTCTTTCCTCTTTTCGGGTTTTTTCTCTTTCCTCTTTTCGGGTTTTTTCTCTTTCCTCTTTTCGGGTTTTTTCTTTTTCCTCTTTTCGGATGAGAAACATTTCTCAGAATAAATCAAACCCATGTTTGAATTGAAATTGAGATACTGATACAAGTTCTTCCCTTCTGAATCAGATAGATTCATATCTGAAAGAGGTTGACAATAAGTTCTTTCAAAATTGACTCTCTGTCCCTCTGTTAGAGGTGTTCCAGAAATGTCTGCGATCGAGTAAATAGCTCTACGAACTAATGGATCAGATCGCATTGCAAGGTGGAAATATTTGTAAAAGTTATACCTTTCGTCACCACTTTGTGGAAAATCCTTGAATAGGTTAGATACCTGTGACTCGATTGATGAAATAGTATCTCTCTCCAAAAAAGCATGTTTTTTTTTGTCGCCGCACAAAGAAAATTTTGTG